AACTTGAGTAAAGAATACTTCCAAATTCCATTTTAAAATTCGAATCAAACTAGTAATTAAAGTAATTAATTTGTTAAAAGATACACGTTTTGTTAAAAAAAATCTTATATAAAATGTTAGATATTATAGCGTTTCCTATAAATGCCGTTTTTATTGAAACGTAAAATAATCAATAATTTTTATAATTTATAATGAAACTAGTTAATGATTTGAAACAAACTTACTAAAAAGCGAGATTAGTACAAAATTTTTACCTTAGTTAATCCTATGATTCATATCGATTCATATCATAATCAAGTAATCTTTTTAGTGTAATTTTTTATCCTTACTTTATGAATATAAAGTCATCTAATAATAATGAAATTTTGTATTTTCGTTATTTTAATAAAAATCTTAGTTAATAACTAAATTCTCTTTTTATGAGCAAGTTGGTCATATCATTTGCCCAATTGTAACTTCTTTATTTTAATATTTAATTTTAATATTTAAAGTCTTTTGGAAAGACCCAGATAATATTAATATATAAATAATATATAAAATTAGAAAAATATCTTTAAGTTAGTACATCTCTTGATTTTTTTATTGACCCTTTTTGTTTTGAAATTGAAAGGGGGTAGGATCCGGTAAATCGTAAACAATCAATTAAGAATAAAAAATTTTTTTATGGAACAGACATATCAATATGCGTGGATAATTCCTTTCCTTCCACTTCCAGTTCCTATTTTAATAGGAGCGGGACTTCTTCTTTTTCCGTCGGCAACAAAAAGTCTTCGTCGTATGTGGGCTTTTCAAAGTGTTTTTTTGTTAAGTATAGTCATGCTTTTTTCTATCAATCTGTCTATTCAGCAAATAAATGGCAGTTCTATCTATCAATATGTATGGTCTTGGATCATCAATAATGATTTTTCTTTAGAATTCGGTTACTTGATCGATCCGCTTACTTCTATTATGTCAATATTGATTACTACTATTGGAATTATGGTTCTTATTTATAGTGATAATTATATGTCTTATGATCAAGGATATTTGAGATTTTTTGCTTATATGAGTTTTTTCAGTACTTCTATGTTAGGATTAGTTACTAGTTCTAATTTGATACAAATTTATATTTTTTGGGAATTGGTAGGAATGTGTTCATATCTATTAATAGGGTTTTGGTTCACACGGCCTGTTGCTGCAAATGCTTGCCAAAAGGCATTTGTAACTAATCGTGTTGGGGATTTTGGTTTATTATTAGGAATTTTAGGTTTTTATTGGATAACAGGGAGTTTCGAATTTCGAGATTTATTCAAAATATTCAATAACTTGATTTCTAATAATCATAATGAAGTCAATTTTTTATTTGTTACTTTCTGTGCCGTTCTATTATTTGCCGGTGCAGTTGCTAAATCTGCACAATTTCCCCTTCATGTATGGTTACCAGATGCCATGGAGGGACCTACTCCTATTTCGGCTCTTATACATGCTGCTACTATGGTAGCTGCGGGAATTTTTCTTGTAGCTCGGCTTATTCCTCTTTTCATAGTTATTCCTCATATAATGAATTTCATCTCTTTGGTAGGAGTAATAACAATATTATTCGGAGCAACTTTTGCCCTTGCTCAAAAAGACATTAAGAGAGGTTTAGCCTATTCCACAATGTCTCAATTGGGTTATATGATGTTAGCTCTAGGTATGGGGTCTTATCGAAGTGCTTTATTTCATTTGATTACTCATGCTTATTCGAAAGCATTATTATTTTTAGGATCTGGATCCGTTATTCATTCAATGGAAACTCTTGTTGGATATTCTCCAAATAAAAGTCAGAATATGGTTTTTATGGGGGGTTTAACAAAGCATGTCCCAATTACCAAAACCGCTTTTTTATTAGGTACACTTTCTCTTTGTGGTATTCCGCCTCTTGCTTGTTTTTGGTCCAAAGATGAAATTCTTAATGATACTTGGTTGTATTCACCAATTTTCGCAATAATAGCTTGGTTTACAGCGGGATTAACCGCATTTTATATGTTTCGAATCTATTTACTTACTTTTGAAGGACATTTAAACGTTCATTTTCAAAATTATAGTGGCAAAAAGAATACCCCCTTCTATTCAATATCTCTATGGGGTAAAGAAGATTCAAAAAGAATTAACAAAAATTTTAGTTTATTAACGTTATTAACAATGAAAAATCATGAGATTTTTTTTTTTTTTTCAAAAAAAACGTATCGAATTGATCAGAATGCAAGAAACATCACACAACCCTTTATTACTATTACCCGTTTTGGAAATAAGAAGTTTTTTTCGTATCCTTATGAATCGGATAATACTATGTTATTTCCTATACTTGTATTGGTTCTATTTACGTTGTTCGTTGGATCCCTGGGAATTCCTTTCAATCACGAAGGAGTGTATTTGGATATATTATCAAAATGGTTAACTCCGTCTATAAACCTTTTACACCAAAATTTGAATAATTCTATAGATTGGTATGAATTTTTTAAAGATGCTCTTTTTTCAG